TTTTTTTTATCCAAAAATCCAAAAAGGGTTTTCTTCCTTTAATACACAATACATAGGTCGTCGATTCATCATTGGATAAAAGGGGGTTTAATCCCAATTTTTGTAATAAGCAGTTCAAATCATTTTATCCATATGAGTGTTCTTATATAGATAAATTATTCATTTTGAAAGCATCTCTATATTAATATTCATATTGTGGTAGAAAGAGTACCATGCTGCGTCTGGACTTCAAATGATTTAGCTTTAACCATAGTTAATGGTCCCACATTTTTGGTTGATAGAGAATCAAAGCGGATTTACCAACGAATAACGAAATGCTATGGTTCTTGCATATGATTTCTTTATTCAGAAGTCATTCGTGAGATAATGTACCTACTTTTCCTAGTTATAACATAAAAAGTACAGCTGGTTGGATCCAGCCTATTCTTGAAATAAACAACTCGCACACACTCCCTTTCCAAAAAAAACCAATACCCCAAGCACTACACTTAGATTTATTAGATTTGTTGCTAAAATATCGGTATTAAACCCGAAACTCCCGGCGGATGGCCAGTGGCCTAAAGAAACGAAAGAATCGGTTACATTTTTCATATGATCTCCTCTTATAGATAGACTAAAAAAAAAAGAACAGAGTTCTTTTTGTATCGCCCTGCCCCCCCTTTGATATATTTGATATATATATATATTTTACTATTTCTAAATCGAGCCAAAAAAGATTCGATTTAGAAATGGTGAATTACCCCCTTCTTTATTAAAACCCTTCCTAAAAAATATAAAAGGGGGTTCCTTAGACTACGAACGTAAAGGATGAAAGCGAGTGAGTATGCTAATTCCTCATCCACAAATCAGCCCTTCCCGTGGGTTATTGCTTTTTCGAATTTATAAGATTAAACAAAAGGATTCGCAAATAAAAGTGCTAATGCTACAACCAGGCCATAAATTGTTAAAGCTTCCATAAAAGCTAGACTAAGCAATAAAGTACCTCGTATTTTTCCCTCCGCCTCAGGCTGTCTCGCGATACCTTCTACAGCTTGGCCCGCAGCAGTACCTTGACCAACTCCAGGTCCAATAGAAGCAAGCCCTACAGCCAATCCAGCAGCAATAACGGAAGCGGCAGAAATCAGTGGATTCATGATAAGTTCCTCATACAAAAAAAAACGGTTAATGATACAGTCAGCCGATGAATTCTAACTTAATATTACATCGCTACAATTCATCCAGTCGAAGTCACTACAAACTTCAAATTGAAGTAATAATCTTATTCAAGGATCAAAACTACTTTACTTCGATATCTCTTTTTTAGTTCCTATCGACAAAGTCTTTGCGAATCCGTACGACTTTCGTCCGTCCGTTTCTTTGTTCCGAACCATTCTTTGAATTCTTCGATTTTTTTTCTTGATTTCATCTGTTTATTCATTGAACTCCCAGTCCCAGAGGATACGGAAAGACTTCTATTGGAATAGCCATCAAATTTCTAGTAGTAGGGCAAATTGAATATCTCTTTAGTTCATATATAACTAGTCAATATTTAATATCAATCACCTATACACGTCTTTCTTCCATAACGTAAACCAACTCTTCATTCATCTTAAATTCAATCGAATTCGAGAATTATGCGTCGAAAAACAAGTTGACTTATAGCATAGCGCCTTTTTACATATAATATACCTAGTAAAACCTCCCTCTCCGATCCGAATCACCCTATTTTTTATGAATCCCTTTTTTGTTTGTAAATACTTCTTCCCCTTTCTTTATCATTCTCCCGCATGGATACAATCTAAATAGACAAATTGCTTAGGCCGAATCAGTGGATAGAAATATCATTATTTGATTGATCTAAGTTCACGCAATTTATTATTTCTGAAAATTTTATTTTGGTCAATCGCTGAAGAAAATCAACTGAAAGGGGAATCCTTCTACAGAGCACCCCTCTTTTTTTACTCACACTTCGTAAACCACAAGAATTCTTATTCAAATTCTGATTCCGAATAGGAAATATTAGGATTGGCCGACCAGCAATATAAAATGAATATCTATTCAGGAGAGAATGGTATAATATAAGTGGATCAACCAAGAATTTTAGGAAAAAGATCTTTTAGATCTCTTTCCCCCTTTTTTTACAACTCTCTACTCTAATATCTTTGGCTATTACTCTAGATTGTATATAGTGAGTTGTATATTTAGATTTCCTAATTAGATTAGATTTTTTTTGAGCCACGTATACATTACCTTGGGATAAGCTAAAAAAGAATCTTTCAAAAACTAGTCAATGATGGCCCTCCATGGATTCCCCTATATAAGCCGCGGCTAAAGTTGCAAAAATCAGAGCTTGAATACCACTTGTAAATAATCCAAGGAACATGACAGGTATAGGAACCACTAAAGGTACTAAAGAAACAAGAACAACAACTACTAATTCATCAGCTAATATATTTCCGAAAAGTCGAAAACTAAGTGATAAAGGCTTTGTGAAATCTTCTAAGATGTTAATGGGTAAAAG